TGTGCAACCCGATGTGCATACAGTATGCATGGGATTAGCCGCTTCAATGGGATCTTTTATCCTGGTCGGCGGAGAGATTACCAAACGTCTAGCATTCCCTCACGCTTGGCGCCAATGAGTTTTTTAAGAACAAAAAAAAAAAAGACTATGCCTTCGCCATATGAAATAGGAATATTAAGTAATAATAGCATGGCACTTCGAATTCGATATGAGAAATTTTTTTTCAAAACATTAGATTATATTTCGAAAGAGTAGTATGAAATTAGTATGAAATAAAGGATATTCTCGATTTTATCTTATTTGTCGGTGACCATTACCATTTCAGCGTCACAAACTTTTTTGTTTTCACAACAGAAAACTTTTAACAATATTTATGTTTTTGTTATGAAAGAGTACGAAAAAAAAAGAAACTTTGGGATTGCTGAATCACAGACGAGATAAATATATAAAAAGCAACGGAGCCATCATAGTATTTTTGAACTGCTCCGAAAGGAAGGATGGTAATTGGATCATTTGCCGATCTGAATCGGATAAACCCTCTATCTATCTATTTTTCTCTTTCTTCGATCGAAATGGAAGGTAAAGTGAATTCCATTGTATAGCCGTATGCAATGCGCAAAGGATGCCTGTACGGTTGCTCAATTCTATCTTTCTTTTTTTATTATTCTTTATCTCTTCTCCTCACCTCATCATGCGAGATAGAGGAACCATTTGTTATATTATCAGGGTAATGATACATCAACCTGCGAGTTCTTTTTATGAGGCACAAACGGGAGAATTTATCCTGGAAGCAGAAGAACTACTGAAACTGCGCGAAACCATCACAAGAGTTTATGTACAAAGAACGGGCAAACCCTTATGGGTTGTATCCGAAGATATGGAAAGAGATGTTTTTATGTCAGCAACAGAAGCCCAAGCTCATGGAATTGTTGATCTTGTAGCGATTGAATAAAAAAAAAATAGCAGTAAGTTTACGCAAATCGCCGATTTGAGATTTTCTCTTCTTACTTATTACCGGGTTTTATAATATTCTATTCATCTATTAAATAGAGAAGTAATTCATAATCATCCGGTTAGGATCGATCTAAACCAGCCCACTTATTATGTATACGATTCAACATGCCAACTATTAAACAACTTATTAGAAACACAAGACAGCCAATCAGAAATGTCACGAAATCCCCCGCTCTTGGGGGATGTCCTCAGCGTCGAGGAACATGTACTAGGGTGTATGTGCGACTCGTTCAGATCACCATTGGTAGAAAAAAAGGGAAAGAAATTTTCCAGTATCAATGATCAGTACTAGTGAGTAGTATAAAATGGAAGGAAGAAGGCCGTTCACTATCTATATATCGAAAACTAAAAAAAAAGATCTATTCAATTCTTCTATTGTATAAAGAAATTTATGGTTTCCAATGAGAAAAAATTCCTCATTGGTAACAAATGGTTATCCCATTAAGCGGGGAAATCCTATTTTCAAAGCCGAAATCTTATGTCTATACTTTTGCAAAAACGGACTAAGAGGGTCAGCTACCCAGCCAATCTTCATAATTAAATACCGTTACTGTATAGGTAGATCTCGTTGTGAAAGACCTATTACTAGATAATTCATGGGTAGAGCCAAAGAATGTGAACTGTACAAGTTGCTAATAGCATTGATAAAATGAATTAAGGGACTCCGGTGTATAGAGAGGACCTCACCGTTTAAGACATAACCATAGAAACGATGGAATCCACTATTTCGTTATTCATTTCTATTTATTACTTTTTTCTGTTTTTTTATACCTAGTATCAATACTCGTTTCGAGGTGAAATGCCTATAAAAAAAGACAAATCGTGGTCGGGAAGGTTATAGTAGCAAAAGCCATTGGAATTTGTATTTTATACATTGGAAGAATCCGTTTTGTTATTAATAAACTAGGAAAAGGGAAAAGAATAACTGAAAGAAAGGAAATCAATTAGTTATTCATGAAAGTTTCATTTATTCAATGACTAGAATTAGACGAGGATATATAGCTCGGAGACGTAGAACAAAAATTCGTTTATTTGCATCAAGCTTTCGGGGGGCTCGTTCAAGACTTACTCGAACAATTATTCAACAGAAAATAAGATCTTTGGTTTCGTCTCATCGAGATAGAGATAGGAAAAAGAGAGATTTTCGTCGTTTGTGGATCACTCGGATAAATGCAGTAATTCGAGAGAATAGAGTATCCTATAGTTATAGTCAATTAATACACAATCTGTACAAGAGACAGTTGCTTCTTAATCGTAAAATACTTGCACAAATAGCTATATTAAATAGGAATTGTCTTTATATGATTTCTAATGAGATCATAAAATAAAAAAGGAAATTGTAAGGACTTCGTCAGAATATTTTAAATGGAGTTCGCTGGAGAATGAACTCCGGGAAGGTAGAGTAGAAATTAGTATGATAAAGAGAGTATGATAAAGTCGCTCAAAATTAAATGAGCAAATATGTTCAATATCCAATAAAAAAAGATTTCTTCTTATTCCCCAATTTTTTTTTCTTGCGATTTTTCGAACAAAATATCAATCTGTGTTTGAGTTCGGATTTGAATTGGAATTTTGGTTCAATTGAGGAGTAAAGTAAGTCTACTTTTTCTTTATTTATTTATGGTTCTAAGACCAGTAGCTCCGGAGGTCGACTCGCTTCTTTCAAATTGTTTCTCATTATTAAGAAAAGGTAACAAAGATAAAATACGAGCTTGTTTTATAGCAATAGTAATTAATCGTTGTTGTTTTAAGGTTAATCTATTTACCCGTCTAGATAATATTTTTCCTTGTTCACTAATAAATCGACTAATTAAACTCATGTTTCTATAATCAATTCGATCCCCCGATTGGATCGGGGGCAAACGCCTACGAAAAGATCGCTTGGATTTAAGAAAGAGTCGCTTGGATTTTTCCATGGTTTGTTTATTCCTTATCCCCAAAATCCTATTTCAATCTGATCCAAAAAGATTTCGAATTCAAAATATAGGATTTGATTTGGCTTTTTTTAGTTAGTTAAATTATGTTAACTAGAATATATAGAATAATATGGTATATATAGAATATGTCCTTTTCGTGTTCCTTGTAAGAGTGACACACAGGCACTTGATTCGAGTTATTTCTTTATCTCCCCGTGAATCGTATGTTTGTAACAATAGCGACAGAATTTTCTCAATTCCAATCGACTAGGCGTATTGTGTCGATTCTTTTGAGTAATATATCTGGAAAGACCCCTTGATTCCTTATTAAGACCGTTTCGAACACAGTTGGTACATTCTAAAATAACCGTTACTCGGACATCTTTACCCTTGGCCATGAACCTCCTTTGTGTTTTTGATTCAACCAACTCTTCTACTTTCCGCGAAAAAAGAAATAAAAAAAATAAGAAGTAAAACAACAAAGTAATATTTAGGTATATTTTGAATCGAATTCGATTCAATGTACAGTATTTCATTAAAAGATCTTGTATGATCTTCTTGCCCTAGACACATTTCTGTTCTCACAATATTATTTCGAAATGGAATTGGAGACTAAACCGGAATTTCGGCGAGGTTGAATCTACTTTTTTATTTCTCTTTCCTCCTTTCTTTATTACACTTCTACTTATTATATTGTATCGAATTCTATTTTATCTAAAAAAAAAGAGGGGGAGGGATTAGTCACAAATCTTTTGATTCTATCTCTAATCTTCTTCACCCCTTCACATGTCAATAACTAGAATGAAAAAAAAGGGAATGTCAACGCATCCGGAAATAAACGATTGATCTCTATCAAAAGACCTGCTAAAGCCCCAAACCATAGAGTACTTAGTACCGGTGCCACGGAAAGATATGTTTTTAGATCTCGCATTTTAAATCCTCCTTCTTTATTCTTTTTATTTTTTTATTTATTGTAATGCATAATGGTAATACATATATGATTCGATATAATATATATGTAAGTAGTTAAGGACCGCTTGTATTTGTACACGGAATTCCTAATTCCAATTGAAATGTATAATGATTCGATAGATAAGATTTTCCTTTTCTTAAAACCGAAAAAGACGTCCCTTTCGACTGAGCATTCCCAAAAGATATTCCGTTTTTTAGTTATTTTTTGCGATGGGTTTCATATTCATATGTATATAAGCCTTCTATTATTATATGTTACATGAGAATAAAAAAAAGAAAAGGCAAGATAACTTGGATATATGAATGGAGAAAATAAGGATTTTGAAATAAGACAGGGATTCTATAAAATGACACTGTAGACCAATTGAAAGGGATGTAGCGCAGCTTGGTAGCGCGTTTGTTTTGGGTACAAAATGTCACAGGTTCAAATCCTGTCATCCCTACCTATTACTTCTCGTCTGAGCAGTAACGAGGGATTCATTGAAATTGATTAAAATCAGGCATACATAATCTTTTTTTATTATATCATATTCTATATGATAGTCTTATGCATACAAGATGTATTCGGGTTAGCAAAAAAATCCTCTTCTTTTTTTTTTTAAGAAAATAAGAAAGCGCTCTTAGTTCAGTTCGGTAGAACGTGGGTCTCCAAAACCCGATGTCGTAGGTTCAAATCCTACAGAGCGCGATTCCAGTCTTGGTTAGGTTAGTCCGAAAATGACACTTAACTAATTGAACAGTAATCTTAATTTGACCTCCTTTGGATTAAAGAAAAGAGGAGGTCAATTAAAAAAAAAGATGTTAATTAATTTAATCAAAGGTCCAACTGATCACCACGTCTGTATTGTAAATATGCAGTTACAAATAATCCAGCTAAAGTAATAGGAATTAGACCTAAGACAATTCCAAATAGAAAAACTTCAATCATTTCAATTTTTTTGAAAGGGAAAAAGGAGAGGTAATATCTATCCCTACATATTAATCTGCATTGCCCATGAATCTCAATGACCGCTAATTGGAAATTGACCCGGTAAGGAACTATAGAGTCTATGAATAACACAGAAAGATTTCTTTTTATGCGTTGTGTTCATTCAATTA